ACTGCATATTTACAATACAGACGTGGTGATCAGTTGGACCTTTGATTGAGTAACATTTCTTTTTTTGATTGACCTCCTACAGGGAGGAGGTCAAATTCCAGTTGCAATTCAACTTTGTTTTGTTAAGTTATTTTATTGTGATTCGACATACATAAGATAGACGGAATCACGCTCTGTAGGATTTGAACCTACGACATCGGGTTTTGGAGACCCGCGTTCTACCGAACTGAACTAAGAGCGCTTTCAAAGAATTTTTTTTTTCCACTTAACTTCTAACACATCTCGCATAAATATAGTATCCAAAAATGAAAGATTATGCCCCATTTTAGTCGATCTCAATTAATCTCTCGTTACTGCCCATAGGAGAAGTAATAGGTAGGGATGACAGGATTTGAACCCGTGACATTTTGTACCCAAAACAAACGCGCTACCAAGCTGCGCTACATCCCTTTTAAAAATTGTTGTACAGTGTCATTGTACAAAATACCTGTCTTGTTTTCCACATCTTTATTTTCTCCTCTATCTATATAGAACTTTCTTGTCATTTCTTGTTTTTGGTTTCATATAATAAATTATATACATCTGAAACCCAACCTAACATATAAAAAAGAATGAATATTTATCCGTAATGCTCAGGAAGAAGGGGTCATCTTTTTCTTTTTTAGTGACAGGAAAATCTCATCTATTGGTTCATTGTACATATCCATTTTTGTTAGGAAATCCGCGTAAAAATAAATAAAAATGATCTTGAACTACAGCATCTGACAATATATGTATTACAATAAAGAAGGAGGATTTTCAATGCGAGATCTAAAAACATATCTCTCCGTGGCACCTGTGTTAACTACTCTATGGTTTGGGTCTTTAGCGGGTCTATTGATAGAAATTAATCGTTTATTCCCAGATGCCCTGTCATTCCCCTTTTTTTAATTCTAGTTATTGATATGCGAAGAAATGAAGAAATATAATTCCACATGATGTAACTAAAACCTCGCCTCTCCCTTTCAATTCTTTAGAATAGTAAGGAAAGAGAAGGAAAAAGTATATTGAACCTCATAAAAAATCCGGTAGATCCAAGATCGAATTTGGGAAAACAGAAATAAAATTCAAATGTGTATCCAGTCTAGGGTGGGCTCTACGAAATCATAGCATAGAAAAAAGATACTTAAATGAAATATTGGGATTTAGGATAGAAATAATTGATAGTTAGAAAGAAATTGTATTACTTAATTATTATTCTATTTTGTATTACTTAACTTAATATATACTATATTAATACATATTCTATTAATTAGATAATAAATTAATTAGATAAGATAATAAGAAGAATTACAACGAAATGCTTAGAAATGGAATTTCTAACTAGTAACTTCTATTGATTTTTTTCTTCTTCTTCGGTTCGGATCGAAAATATAAGACTTAAGTTAAGTCGATACAAAATCTAAAGGAGGTTCATGGCCAAGGGTAAAGATGTCAGAGTCAGAGTTATTTTGGAATGTACCAGTTGTGTCCGAAATAGTGTCAATAAGGAATCGCGGGGCATTTCTAGATATATTACTCAAAAGAATCGCCACAATACACCCAGTCGATTAGAATTGCAAAAATTTTGTCGCTATTGTCATAAGCATACGATTCATGGGGAAATCAAGAAATAGATCGAAGGGAACATCATGTGTTCGATCTTTCCAAAGAACAGGACAGGAAGAGTAAGAACTTAACATATATAATATACATAATATATACAAATCAAACCCGATTTTATGTAGATATTCTTTCATGTGTATAGATATATAGTATATGAATGAAATAATATATGAATCAAAGCCTATTTCGGTTGGATCCGAAATGAATAAATAAATAGAACTTTAGAGATAAGGAATAAACCATGGATAAATCCAAGCAACCTTTTCGTAAATACAAGCGATCTTTTCGTAGGCGTTTGCCCCCAATTGGATCGGGGGATCGAATCGATTATAGAAACATGAGTTTAATTAGTCGATTTATTAGTGAACAAGGAAAAATATTATCTAGACGAGTGAATAGATTGACCTTGAAACAACAACGATTAATTACTATTGCTATAAAACAAGCTCGTATTTTATCTTTGTTACCTTTTCTTAATAATGAGAAACAATTTGAGAGAGCTGAGTCGATCCCAAGAACTACTGGTCCTAGAACCAGAAATAAATAGGCATACTCCTCAATTGACTCAAAAATCCAATTGGAACTCAAGCTCAGATTGATGTTTTGTTCGAAAAGGCCTAGAATCCTGATTTGATTCTTGTGTTATAATATAAGAAACAAAAATGGGGGAGAAGAAGAAATATTTTTTTTTATTGAAACATGTTCGTTCATTTCTACTACTTATCTTAATTTATTTTTATTCTATATCTTCCCGGAGTTCATTCTCCGGGGAATTCCCTTTCAATCATTCCTGTATATTACTTTTGAATCTCCTTTATTTGATAATTTTATTGGAAATCATGTAAAGACAATTCTTATTTGATATAGCTATTTGCGCAAGTATTTTACGATTAAGAAGCAATTGCTTCTTGTACAGATTGTGTATTAATATACTATAACTATAGAATACCTTATTCTCACGAGTTACTGCGTTTATCCGAGTGATCCACAAACGACGAAAATCCCTCTTTTGTCTGCCTCTATCTCGATGAGAGGAAACCAAAGCTCTCATTTTCTGTTGAGTAATCGTTCGAGTAAGTCTTGAATGAGCCCCTCTAAAGGTTGATGCAAATAAACGAATTTTTGTTCGACGTCTCCGAGCTGTATATCCTCGTTTAACTCTGGTCATTGAATCAGATTAAAGCTTAATGAATAACTAATTGATTTCTCTTCTTTCAGTCATCCTTTTCCCCTTCCCCGGTCGATTAATAACAAAACGGATTATTCCGATATATAAAATATCAATTCCAATGGCTTTTGCTACTATGACCTTCCCAACCACGATTTTGTATTCTATTCCTTCCAGTTATTTCACTGGAAATAAGAAATTAGAACGATACTAAATAAAAAAAAATAGTGGGTTCCATCGTTTCTATGGTTACCTCTTAAACGGTGAGGTCCTCTCTATACACCGGAGCCTCTTCTTTCATTTAATCAAATGTTATTGTTAACTTGTATAGTTCACACTCTTTGGCTCTACCTATCTACAGTAATAGCTCTTTTCACAAAAAGAGTTATCCATACAGTGACGGCATTTAATTATGAAAGTTGGCTAGGTAGCTGACCCTGTTAGTCCGTTCTTTCAAGAAAAGGAGCATAACCTTTTTGCTTCTTATGATACCATTTCCTCCGCTTAATGGATAACCATTTGCTACCAATGGGGAATTGCTTCTTATTTAAAATCTAGATGATTGGATTTGCACCAATGGAAACCATAAATTCCATATACAATATGGGTATATGATAGATCTTCTCTATCTATCCTATTCATTGGTACCGGTCATTGATACTGAAAAAATTGTCTCATTTGTTCGAACTTATGATCTGAACGAGTCGCACATACACCCTAGTACATGTTCCTCGACGCTGAGGACATCCTCTAAGAGCGGGAGATTTTGTAACATTTCTTATTGGCTGTCTTGTGTTTCTAATAAGTTGTTTAATAGTTGGCATGCCGTATGTATATATATGTATATATAGAATAAAATGGGTTGGTTTAGATCGATCTTAACCTGATGATTGATCATCATGAATTATTTCTATTCAATATCAAATCACAGAAAATTTGAATTATGGTTTGAAATAAAATAGATTTATACGAAATCCCCAGTATTTTCATTTTCGACCGCTACAAGATCAACAATGCCATGAGCTTGGGCTTCTGTTGCTGACATAAAAACATCCCTTTCCATATCCTCGGATACAACCCATAAAGGGTTGCCCGTTCTTTGTACATAAACCTTTGTTAGGGTTTCGCGAAGTTTCAGTAGTTCTTCCGCTTCCAGGATAAATTCCCCTGCTTGTGCCTCATAAAAAGAACTAGCAGGTTGGTGAATCATAACCCTGATGATATTGATATAACATCATGAACGGTTCTTCTATCTCGCATGATTGGGCTAAACTAAAGTAGGGGATAAAAAAATAACAAGAAAAAAAATCAAATAGAATTGAATAACCGTACAGGCATCTTTTGTTCATTGCATACGGCTCTGCAATGGAATTGACTTTTTCTTCTCTTCTATTCTATCGAAGAAAGAAATAGAATCCATCTAATCCAGATCGTTGAATGATCCATTTACCACCCTTCCTTTCATAGAAGTAAAAAAGAATACTATGATGGTTCTGTTACTTTATATATTTATCTCGTCTGTGATTTAGCAATCCCAAAGTTTCTTTTTGATACGATCAAATAAGTCAAAAATGATCTTTTTTTTTTCATTTTCGTACTCTTTCTTTCATAGCATAAGTATCAGAAAGAGACTTCTGGTGTGGAAGAAAAATGGTTTGTGACGCTGAAATGTACTCCCGACACATAAGATCAAATCGGAAATAACCTTTATTTCATACTACTATCTCGATACAAAATCTCATGTTATGAAAAAACAATAATGGTTTGTTCATATCGAACCCGAAGTGCCATGCTATTATTACTTATAATTTTCTTTTATAATCAATGTGGCGAAGGCATAGTCTTCTTTTTTTTTTTCAATCAAATAAAAACTCATTGGCGCCAAGCGTGAGGGAATGCTAGACGTTTGGTAATTTCTCCTCCGACCAGAATAAAAGATCCCATTGACGCGGCTAATCCCATGCATATCGTATGCACATCAGGTGACACAAATTGCATAGTATCATAAATGGCTATTCCTGGTATTACCCATCCGCCGGGAGAGTTTATAAACAAATAAAGATCCCTAGTACCATCTTCTATACTGAGATATACCATGAGACCAACAAGTTGATTCGAGATCTCGCTATCAACCTCTTGGCCTAAAAAAAGTAATCTTTCTCGATAAAGTCGGTTGATTAGGACAAAATTGCATCCCTTAGGAACCGTACGTGCACCTTTGGATACATACGGTTCAAAAAAAATTGCGAAAAAGAAAAAAAAAGAATCAATGTGTCGATTCCAGTTTTATTTCTTTTTTTTTTATGTAACAGGTTTTCTTAATGAAAGGTCTTCTATTAAAAAAAACGAGATGAGTTTAGGCTCCCTTCCCTCTAAAAAAAAAAAGAGATTACTGAACTTATTAAACTAACCTATCATTGATGTATTGTTTCATCGATATTAAAATCACGATGTCATTGTCTTGTTCCTGAATGGGCCCTTTCAATTCTTTTAGGTTCATGGTCTACCCCGGGAAAAGATCTGTCCGAATTCTATTTGCACATATAGGACAAATGGTCTCAGTACCATTTTTTTGTTATGACTTCTTTTTTTTTGTTAATTTCGTGTCTTGCTTTCCCAAAACTATTTGATATATTCATCATACTATTCCGTTGGTCGGCAATTTGGGATCACTACTATCACTACTATAGTAATAGTAGGTATAAAGTAATAGTAGGTATAAGAATCATTTATGATACAAGTGGTAATCATACATATATTATATTAACAATTTGTTATCGATTTGGTATTTTCTGAACGGAGCCTGGATACTTTATTTTATCAGTCCAAGTAAACCATAAATTCTTCTAAATTGATAATATTGATCCCCAATATAAAATAAATTGATCTAATTGCACTTCACGCTCCGAATGATTGATTGATGCCTCACTCAATACAATATCTCTTGGGCGAAACAGAGGATATCTCGATCAGGGGAGAGAACGGGTAAATCCCATATGACCCAATATGTCTGACAAGTCGCACTATACGTCAACCCAAACCGCATCTTCCTCTCCAGGACTCCGAAAAGGTACTTTTGGAACACCAATGGGCATTAAATTAAAGAAAAAATTTAGTACTATACTTCACTTTAATATGGAAACGTAACAATCAATGGTTTATTGTCTTCATCCCTTTTTTCTCTTTATTCTATTTGATACATAGATTGGAAAGTTTATAGAGTAAGACAGAATGAATAAAGAAAAAATTTGAACGAAGAAATCGATCGTTCGAATAATAAACAAGTATCTATCCATTCGTTCCCCAAAAATGGGACCAATCCTCCCATTGCGTATTGGTACTTATCGGGTATAGAATAGATCTGCTTCTCTTTGTTCTTACGAACAAAATTGTTCCGTTATTTTCACGTTATTTTCAATGGAATGGAATAAATATTAATCCTTTCTGATACGGAATCTACTGAAAAGGTTAGGTACATGGTTAGTATATATAGTCTTTTCCAATGTGATAAAATAAAGTGGCATAGTGTCTATTTTTCTTTGATAAAGAGGTATTTCCATGGGTTTACCTTGGTATCGTGTTCATACTGTCGTATTGAATGATCCCGGTCGATTGCTTTCTGTTCATATAATGCATACAGCTCTAGTTTCTGGTTGGGCTGGTTCGATGGCTTTATATGAATTAGCGGTTTTTGATCCCTCTGATCCCGTTCTTGATCCGATGTGGAGACAAGGTATGTTCGTTATACCCTTCATGACTCGTTTAGGAATAACCAATTCGTGGGGTGGTTGGAGTATTTCAGGAGGAACTATAACAAATCCGGGTATTTGGAGTTATGAAGGTGTGGCAGGGGCACACATAGTGTTTTCCGGTTTGTGCTTCTTGGCAGCTATCTGGCATTGGGTATATTGGGACCTAGAAATATTCTGTGATGAACGTACGGGAAAACCCTCTTTGGATTTGCCCAAGATCTTTGGAATTCATTTATTTCTCTCAGGGGTAGCTTGCTTTGGCTTTGGCGCATTTCATGTAACAGGTTTGTATGGTCCTGGAATATGGGTGTCCGATCCTTATGGACTAACTGGAAAAGTACAATCTGTAAATCCAGCGTGGGGCGCGGAAGGTTTTGATCCTTTTGTTCCGGGAGGAATAGCCTCTCATCATATTGCAGCGGGTACATTGGGCATATTAGCAGGCCTATTCCATCTTAGTGTTCGTCCGCCTCAACGTCTATACAAAGGATTACGTATGGGCAATATTGAAACTGTACTTTCCAGTAGTATCGCTGCTGTTTTTTTTGCAGCTTTTGTTGTTGCTGGAACTATGTGGTATGGTTCAGCAACTACCCCAATCGAATTATTTGGTCCTACTCGTTATCAGTGGGATCAGGGATACTTTCAGCAAGAAATATATCGAAGAGTTAGTGCCGGGCTAGCCGAAAATCTTAGTTTATCGGAAGCTTGGTCTAAAATTCCCGAAAAATTAGCTTTTTATGATTATATTGGTAATAATCCGGCAAAGGGGGGATTATTCAGAGCAGGCTCAATGGACAATGGGGATGGAATTGCTGTTGGATGGTTAGGACACCCCGTCTTTAGAGATAAAGAAGGGCGCGAGCTTTTTGTACGTCGTATGCCTACTTTTTTTGAAACATTTCCGGTAGTTTTGGTAGATGAAGACGGAATTGTGAGAGCTGATGTTCCTTTTAGAAGGGCAGAATCAAAGTATAGTGTTGAACAAGTAGGTGTTACTGTTGAGTTCTATGGTGGCGAACTTAATGGAGTAAGTTATTCTGATCCTGCTACTGTGAAAAAATATGCTAGACGTGCCCAATTAGGTGAAATTTTTGAATTAGATCGGGCTACTTTGAAATCCGATGGTGTTTTTCGTAGCAGTCCAAGGGGTTGGTTCACTTTTGGGCATGCTACGTTTGCTTTGCTCTTCTTTTTCGGACACATTTGGCATGGCGCTAGAACCTTGTTCAGAGATGTTTTTGCTGGTATTGATCCAGATTTGGATGCTCAAGTGGAATTTGGAGCATTCCAAAAACTTGGAGATCCAACTACAAGGAGACAAGTAGTCTGATACGACATTGTTGTGGTATCTTTCGCCTCTATTTTTTTTTTATTTGACATTGGGTATCAGAGAAATCTTGACTTGAATCACCATCTTTTCTTTGACTTTTTTTCTTTCTTTATATGATATGGTAAATGATCCCAAATGAATAGGTGTGGAAGCTATAATTGTAAACCACGATCGAATCCATGGAAGCATTGGTTTATACATTCCTTTTAGTCTCAACTTTAGGGATAATTTTTTTCGCTATCTTTTTTCGAGAACCACCTAAGGTTCCGACTAAAAAAATGAAATAACCTTTTGAAATAATTTAATTGAAGTAATGAGCCTCCCAATATGGGAGGCTCATTACTTCAACTAGTCCCCGTGTTCTTCGAATGGATCTCTTAGTTGTTGAGAGGGTTGCCCAAAAGCGGTATATAAGGCGTACCCAGTAAAGCTTACAAGTAAACCAGATATGGAGATGGCGACTAGGGTTGCTGTTTCCATTTTGAGATAATTTCAAGATCACAATGGATCTACGATAAGATCGTTTATTTACAACTACAACGGAATAGTATACAAAGTCAACAGATCTCAACCAATCATTAAATAGGATTTATGGCTACACAAACCGTTGAGGATAGTTCTAGATCTGGGCCAAGACGAACTACTGTAGGGGATTTATTGAAACCATTGAATTCGGAATATGGTAAAGTAGCTCCGGGATGGGGGACTACACCACTTATGGGGGTCGCAATGGCTCTATTTGCGATATTCCTATCTATTATTTTGGAAATTTATAATTCTTCCGTTTTACTGGATGGAATTTCAATAAGTTAGGTTTATAAGAACTATGAAGTCCTAGTCTTTCAATCAAAGAAAAAATTACTTTAGACTTGGATTTCTAGACCATTCTATTCTGGTAGTTCGACCGTGGAATTTATTTGTTTCGGTATTTCCGGAATATGAGTGTGTGACTTGTTATAATTGATCCTATTGATAATACATAGAATGGACCTGTTATCTCTATCAAGATGATTCTACCTCGTCGGATATTTATTCTAGTATCTGGAGCACGGAATATATAGAATAGATCAAGAAAAGAAATATTTGAACTATGATTCATACCTACTATTTATTCAGACCTCGCAACCGGACTCAAAAAAAATTCAAATAGGTATTTCCTAAATCAAACGAATTTTATTCCTTCAGATTTATTTTGACCGAAGGATAACTCTTTCTCTAGATTTTGTTGAGTCATTACATCCATTCATTCAATAAGTGATCATCAAAGGTTCTTACTCAGAGAACCTTTGAGTTTAGCTTGAGGCTAAATCATCGTGGTTCTAATATGAATCTGAGGTTTCAATTGATTCATAGGGTCTCAACAAGAGAATTCCTATCAATAGTAAAACAAGAGTAAATCCGCAGTACGCACAAAAAAAAACAATAAATCAAATAACAAATAAAAAATAGGGAAGAGAAGATTCAAGAGGCCTGTAACGATCAACATAAAGAAAGACAGATGAGCCAACTTGATATTTTTTGGCATTATCATCACAAAGAAGAGATTCCGGATTTTTGTTACTTCGTATCTTCGAGGCAAATCGAATCAAGTGGTTAATGAAGTTTTTCACTTTCTATTATATATCCGTTGAAATCAGTATTTGTGTGTTTCCGCTTGAGCCGTACGAGATGAAATTCTCATATACGGTTCTCAGAGGGGGAGTTCCATTGGGTTACCTATCTCAATAAAGTATATGATTGGTTTGAGGAACGTCTTGAGATTCAGGCGATTGCAGATGATATAACTAGTAAATATGTTCCTCCTCATGTCAACATATTTTATTGTTTAGGGGGGATCACACTTACTTGTTTTCTAGTACAAGTAGCTACGGGTTTTGCTATGACTTTTTACTATCGTCCAACCGTTACAGAGGCTTTTTCCTCTGTTCAATACATCATGACTGAGGCCAACTTTGGTTGGTTAATCCGATCAGTTCATCGATGGTCAGCAAGTATGATGGTTCTCATGATGATCCTGCACGTATTTCGTGTGTATCTCACAGGTGGATTTAAAAAACCTCGCGAATTAACTTGGGTTACGGGTGTGGTTTTGGCTGTATTGAC